AAGTAAAAAAATATTGGGATTTTTAGTGCCTAAAATTTTTAGTGATTTTTTCTTTGGGGAGAAGGGTTATTAAAATTTTGTTAGAAATGAAAAATTTTTAGTGTGTATATATATATATGCAATAGTTGACTCATATCGCAACTTGTTAACTGGCGCGTTCTCGAACCTGTCTTGTGTTTAGGGGTTTGGCAAGAATAACAGGATTTGCAGGGCGTAGGGGGTAAGGGGGTTTGTCGCGCAAAAACCAAAGGGCTGACTATCATAATATGTTGAAGAAGGGATAATACGTTATGCACCTGAATTATAAGTTAGTGCGTCTTAACTTATGTCTACCGAGAATGGATTTATAACATGACATACAGGGAAAATGTACCATCTTATTTACCATTTGAATTTGCACTTGAGATGCAAGTTGAAAGGAGACCAAATAGAGAAATCCCATGCATATAAAAGAATGCTAGGCATGGGGGGTAATGAAATGTATGTTTGACACTATTGGCTAATCAGATGCCGTTTACCACTCACTAGGAGGGTTCTTAAGGCGATGCTCATGAAATAGGAATCAGATGCCAGTAATAATTAATATCTAACAACCCTTGTTTAAAAATGTCTTTAATCATATCATTAATAATTATTACATTATAAATTGTTGTGAGTCTTATTTATGAATGATCTTTCTGAATGTTAGTACTTGCTTTATGGTTAAAATAGTGAAATGGTGATAATACATAGTATGTATATAGCGCATACATTATATGTACTAATACATGCATTACATGTGCATGTAATGTTTTAACACAGTTACGTGTGTCAGAGCATGGAATGTATTTGTGTGCATATAAATATGGGCCATATTTAATGTATTAGTACATAATACGTTACAGAAAATAGTTTAGTTTAGAATCCTGGCTTTGGGGGTCAGGGGTGTGAGTTGAAATCTTTCTTTTCTGGTTGTGCTGCGGCTTCAGGGGGGAATTTAACCCCCGATCCTCGGATTACAAGACCGATGCTTTGAATTAAGCTACTGAGACAGTCCTAATCTAATGCTTTGTTTTCTAGTCATCCTACTAGGGGGAATAGGATTAGGAATAGTGAGAAGTATAGTACGGATGCAATTTGTCCGATAATGATGAATGGGTGTTCTACTGGTATACCCCCAATTCATGTAAGGATAATTATGTCTGCAACAAGGGTTCAGAAAAGGAATCGGGTGAATGGGCGGAACGTTATTCCTCGTTGTTTTGAGGTGTGAAGGAGTGGTACTATTAGTAAGATTAAGATTGAGGATAGTAATGCAAGGACTCCTCCCAGTTTGTTTGGAATTGAGCGTAGGATTGCGTAGGCAAATAGGAAGTACCACTCTGGTTTAATATGTGGTGGTGTAACTAGCGGGTTTGCTGAGCTAAAGTTTTCTGGGTCTCCTAGGAGGTTTGGACAGAATAGTGCCAGGCTAGCTAGGGCTAATAATACGAATAAAAATCCTAGGAGGTCTTTATATGAAAAATATTGGTGGAATGGGATTTTGTCTGCGTTTGGGTTAAGACCAATTGGGTTGTTTGATCCTGTTTCGTGTAGGAAGAGTAGGTGGAGGACTGTTATGGCTATGACGATGAAAGGTAGGAGGAAGTGAAATGCGAAGAATCGTGTGAGTGTTGCGTTGTCTACTGAGAACCCCCCTCAGATTCACTGTACTAGTATGTCACCTACGTATGGTACTGCGGATAGTAGGTTTGTAATTACTGTGGCACCTCAAAATGATATTTGTCCTCATGGGAGTACATAGCCTACGAATGCTGTTATTATAACTAGCAGGAATAAGATAACTCCGATATTTCAAGTTTTTATATTTAGGTATGAGCCGTAGTATAGGCCTCGGGCAATGTGGATATATAGGCAAATAAAAAAGAATGATGCTCCGTTGGCATGTATGTTTCGGATTAGTCATCCGTAGTTTACATCTCGGCAGATGTGAACCACTGATAAAAAGGCAGTTGAAATGTCTGGGGTGTAGTGTATAGCCAGGAATAGCCCTGTTAGGATTTGTGTAATTAAGCATAGTCCTAGTAGTGATCCAAAGTTTCATCATGCTGAGATGCTGGCTGGCGTTGGTAGATCAATTAGTGCGTCGTTGATAATTTTAATTAGGGGATGTGTTTTGCGTAGGCTTGCCATTAAAAGTATGTTCTTGTAGTAAAATAATTACAGTGGTTCTTCAAGCCGTTGGTCTTGGTTAGAGTCCGAGCAGGAATTATGATACTCTTGATGTCTTTATTACTAGTGATCTTAGTTATTAGTCTTGTTGCGGTTGCTTCGAATCCAACTCCTTATTTTGCAGCTATTGGTTTGGTAGTTACTGCTGGTGTGGGGTGTGGGGTTTTAGTTTATTGTGGGGGCTCTTTTTTATCTTTAGTTCTTTTTTTAATTTATCTTGGGGGCATGCTTGTAGTGTTTGCTTATTCGGTGGCCTTAGCTGCCGAGCCCTTTCCTGAGGCTTGGGGCGGTCGTTCTGTTGTAGAGTATGTTTTAGTGTATTTGTTTGGAGTAAGTTTGGTGGCTGGGTTTTTTGGGGGTGGGTGGTATGATGGTTATTGGGTGGTTGCTGACGGTTTGAAAGAGTTTTCTGTATTGCGTAGTGATGTAAGTGGTGTAGCTGTTGTTTATTCTTTTGGTGGGGATATGTTGGTTATTTGTGCTTGGATGTTGCTTTTAACGTTGTTTGTTGTGTTAGAATTGACTCGTGGTTTGGATCGTGGCAGTTTACGGTTAGTTTAGGGGAGGGTGGAGTATGTTAATATTAGTGTTGCTAGGGAGATGGAGAAAATAGCTAGGTATGTCTTAATTTTTGCTTGTTGGGCGTCGTTTAGGTATGTTGTGGTCTCAGTAAACGTTCATAGTATTTTTTCTACTCATAAAGCTTGTCATGCTTTGTCTAGTGTTGTTCCGATTGTGTGGCCTAGGGTTAGTTTAAGTTTTGGGAAGAGTCGGTGAATTAGTGTGGGGCAGTACCCTAGTATGCTAAATGAATAAAGGAGTGTGGCTATTGGTGTGTTTTTTATTTGTTCTTCGTTTAATGTAGAGATTCATTTTGCTGTGATGAAGCCAATGACAATTACTGTGATGGCTGTCAGTTTAAGATATGTGGGTATTGTTAGTGTTGGTGTCTTTTCGGGGAGCACATTATGTCAAATTACAAACCCCATAAGAATGCTTCCTCAAGCAAGTCGTTTGATGGGTTTAAGTACTGTTATTGCGTTTTCGGTGGGTATAATTTTGGGGTTAATTAATCCTGGTCCCAGGGTCACATGGTATATTAGTCGGTAGCTATAGGCTGCGGTGAATGATGCGGCAATAAGTGTAAGGATGATGGTAAGGATGCTTAGTTTAGATGTGACTAGGGATTCAAGGATGGCATCTTTTGAGTAGAAGCCGGCTAGGAATGGGATCCCAGATAGTGCTATGTTACCAATTAGTAGGTATGTTGTGGTGGTTGGTATTAGCGTTATTAGGTTTCCTATTTTTCGGATGTCTTGTTCATCTTTTAGTTTATGAATAATTATACCTGAGCATATGAACAGCATGGCTTTAAAGAAGGCGTGGGTGCAGATGTGGAAAAATGCTAGTTGGGGCTGGTTCAGTCCGATTGCTATTATTATAAGTCCTAGTTGACTTGATGTTGAGAAGGCTACGATTTTTTTGATATCATTTTGAGTTAGGGCGCAGGCAGCGGAGAATAATGTTGTTACTAGGCCAAGGTATAGGCAGATTATTAGTGCTGTGTCATTGTTTTGTATTATGGGGTGGAGGCGGACTAGTAGAAAGATTCCAGCAACAACTATGGTGCTGGAGTGAAGTAGGGCAGATACGGGTGTTGGACCTTCCATGGCTGCTGGAAGTCATGGGTGGAGTGTAAATTGGGCTGATTTTCCTATGGCTGCTAGAATAATTCCTGCTAGTGGAATTATTGAGTTATGTATTTGTGATTCTGTTAGGATTTCTTGAATGTTTCATGTGTTTATTTGTGTGGCAAATCATGCGATGGCTATAATAAATCCGATGTCTCCTACTCGGTTGTAAATAATGGCTTGGAGGGCTGATGTGTTGGCATCTGCTCGTCCGGATCATCACCCGATTAGGAGGAATGATATAATTCCTACCCCCTCTCAGCCAATGAATAGTTGGAATATGTTGTTAGCTGTGACTAGAATAATTATGGCTACAAGAAATAGGAGAAGATACTTAAAGAATCGGTCTTTGTTTGGGTCTGCGTGTATATATCAGAGTGCAAATTCTAGGATTGATCAGGCGACGAATAATGCAACTGGTGTGAAAACAAGGGAGTAGTGGTCGAAGTTAAAACCCACAAAGATATCAAGTGTGTAGATGCTTGTTCAGTATCAACTGGTGGAGATATTTTCTACTCCTTGATTAATAAAGACTAGAAGCGCGGTGAGGCTGATGTAAAATGAGTGGCTTGTGGCGGTTTTGATATCTGTGGCTAGTTGGTTTGGCTTTTTTAGCTTTGGGTCAAGTGTTTTTATTAGGGGGTAAATTAAAGTTGTAATTGATAGGAGTATGAGTGATGTTAATATATATGTCATAACTTCCACTTGGATTTGCACCAAGAATTTTTGGTTCCTAAGACCAGTGGATACACTATTATCCTTTGGAAGTGGTGAGGAAGCCGCGGAGTTTAACCACGGTTTATAAGTATTAGCAGAACTTATTATTTTCTTTCTTTCTCGGTAAGATAGGAGGTTTTAACTCCTATTGTTAGAGTCACGATCTAAAGTTTTGGTTAAACTAAACTTACTAATAGCATCATCCTAACAGAAGTTCTGGTTTTGCTACAAGAAGGATGATTGGGATTAGGTGGAGGGTTATTAATAGGTGTTCTCGGGTGTGGTATGGTGGTAGGTTTGTGATGTGGTTTGGTGTTTGACCTCGTTGTGTTATTAGGAATATGTATAAGGAGTAGCTTGCTGTAATTAGTGTTCCTGTTCCTGTGAGTGCGATGGTTCATGGGGATCAGTTAAATATTGTTGTGATGATTGCTAATTCTCCTACTAGGTTTGGTAGGGGTGGGAGTGCTAGATTAGCCAGGTTGGCAATGAATCATCATGTTGCTGCAAGTGGGAAGATTATTTGTAGTCCTCGAATTAGAATTATAGTTCGGCTGTGAACTCGTTCGTATGTTGTGTTGGCTAGGCAGAATAGTATTGAGGATGTTAGTCCGTGGGCGATCATTAAAGCGATTGCTCCGGAAAACCCTCATGTGGTCTGAATTAGGATTCCTCCTGCTACTAAGCCCATATGGCCTACAGATGAGTAGGCAATTAAAGATTTTAGGTCTGTTTGTCGTAGGCAGACTGACCCTGTTATAATGATCCCCCATAGGGCTAGAATAATGAGTGGGTATGTTAGTTCTTTATTAAATGCGCCTAGTACAACTATTATTCGTATTATACCATAGCCCCCTAGTTTTAGCAGGATTGCTGCTAGTACTATAGACCCTGCTACTGGGGCTTCAACATGCGCTTTTGGTAATCATAGGTGTACCCCATAAAGTGGCATTTTTACTAGGAATGCGACTAAGCAGCAAGCCCATCAAATTTTGTGGCTTCATGAGTCTAATGTGAGTGGTTGTGAATATTGGAGAATTAATATGGATAGTGTTCCGGTGGTTTGTTGGAGGAGTAGTAGTGCAATTAAGAGAGGTAAAGAGCCTGCAAGTGTGTAAAATAAGAAGTAGGTTCCCGCACTTAAGCGCTCAGCTTGGTTTCCTCACCGGGTAATGATAATTAGGGTTGGGATTAATGTGGCTTCAAATATGATGTAGAATATAATAATTTCTGTGGCGCCGAATGCTATAATTAGGAAAGTTTGAAGGGATGCAAGTAATGAGATATATAGGCGTTGGCGGTTAATTGGTTCTGGGCGAATATGATTTTGACTAGCTAGGATTATTAGTGGGAGTAATCAGCATGATAGTGTTAGAAATGGGGTTGATAGTGGGTCTGTGGCTATATATGTGTTGGAGGTGGCTCATCCTGTTTCTGATGTTCACTTTAATCATATTAGGCTGATTAAGGCAATTAGGAAGCTGTGTATTGTTGTAGTTGTTCATAGAAGTTTTGCGGGGGTTAGTCAAATTGTGGGGAATAGTATAATTGTTGGGACTAGTACTTTTAGCATTGTAGTAGGCTGAGGTTTTGTAGGTGGTCTGTGCCATGGGTTCGGGCAGTGGCTACTAGTAGTGCAAGTCCTGTGCTTGCTTCACAGGCGGAGAAAGCCAGGAGTAATATTGGGGTGGAGGAAAAGTTTATTGATTCGAATTGTAGTGCTCATAGGGCTAGTGCAATAAATAAGGATAATATTATTCCTTCTAAACATAGAAGTGCTGAGAGTAGATGTATGCGGTTAAATGTTAGTCCTATTAATCCTAAAGTAAATGCTGATGTGAAGCTAAAGTGTACTGGTGTCATAAGGGGGCCGTGGAGTTTAACCACGATTTTCTGAGCCGAAATCAGAGGTCTTGTTTTGGACTAGCTCCCTATTCTGCCCATTCTAGACCTCCTTGGGCCCATTCATATATTAGTCCCAAGGTGAGTAGAATTAGGGTTGTTGTAGCTCAGAAGAGTGTTTCGGTTGGGTTGTAAAGTTGGTCTCCTCACGGGATTGGAAGGAGTAGGGCGATTTCTAGGTCAAATAAGAGGAATAGGATTGCCACTAGGAAAAATTGTAGTGAAAACGGAAGTCGGGCGGACCCTAGTGGGTCAAATCCGCACTCATAGGGTGATAGTTTTTCTGTGTCTGGGTCCATTTGAGGGAGTCAGAATGAGACGAATGCTAGGATTGATGGCACGATTAGTGTAATTATGATAGCGGTTATGATAAGGTTCATTATCTTTTCCCGGAGTTTAACCTGGATTGAGTGATTGGAGGGCACTTGTAATGAGTTTATACTAAAAAGATTATGAGCCTCATCAGTAGATAGATACGTATAGGAATAGTCAAACTACGTCAACAAAGTGTCAGTACCATGCTGCAGCTTCAAAGCCGAAGTGGTGCTCTGATGTAAAGTGGTATTGGATTTGACGTAGGAGGCACACAGCTAAGAAGGTTGATCCAATAATGACGTGCAGCCCGTGGAATCCTGTAGCTACGAAAAATGTTGATCCATACACCCCGTCTGCGATGGTGAATGGTGCCTCATAGTACTCTATTGCTTGGAGGGCTGTGAAGTATAGTCCTAGGAGAATTGTTAGTGCAAGAGATTGGATAGCTTGTTTTCGTCCACCCTCTATAATACTGTGATGAGCTCATGTTACTGTTACCCCCGATGCTAATAGGACAGCTGTATTAAGCAAGGGGACTTCAAATGGGTCTAAAGTGATGACTCCTGTTGGTGGTCAGCACCCTCCTAGTTCAGGTGTGGGGGCTAGGCTTGAGTGATAAAAGGCTCAGAAAAAGCCTAGGAAAAAGAATACTTCGGAGGTAATAAAGAGAATTATTCCATATCGTAATCCTTTTTGTACGGGGGGCGTGTGGTGACCTTGAAATGTCCCCTCTCGGATAATGTCTCGTCATCATTGAATTATGGTGAGGATTAGTAGGGTTAGTCCGAGAACGATGAGTGTTATTGAGTGAAAGTGGAACCAGATTGCCAGGCCGGATGTTATTAGTAGGGCGCCGACAGCTCCTGTTAGCGGTCATGGGCTTGGGTCAACTATGTGATATGCGTGTGCTTGGTGGGCCATTAGATGTTTTCTTGAAGGTATAGGCTTAGTAGTAGAATAAAGACATAGGCTTGAATTATAGCTACTGCAATTTCTAGAAGTGTGAGTATAATAAGAATTGTAGTGGTTAGAAATGCTACTGTTGGTAGTAAAGGTAGTAAGATAAATACGGCTGTTGAGATAAGTTGAATGAGTAAGTGACCTGCGGTTAGATTGGCTGTGAGTCGTACACCTAGGGCTAATGGTCGGATGAATAAGCTGATTGTTTCGATAATTACTAGAATTGGAATTAAAAGGGTTGGTGTTCCTTCTGGTAGAAGATGGCCTAGAGAAGATGTTGGCTGATTTAGCATGCCAATAACTACTGTGGCAAGTCATAGTGGTACTGCAAATCCTATGTTTACTGATAGTTGTGTTGTGGGTGTGAAAGTGTATGGGAGTAATCCTAATAAATTTATCGCTATAAGGTATAATGTTAATGAGGTAAATAGAAGGGCTCATTTGTGTCCACCAATGTTTAGTGGCGTTATTAGTTGGTTGATGAATTTGTTGATTAATCATGTTTTAGTTGTGAAGAGTCGGTTGTTGGTTAATCGTGGGAATGAGCTTGGGAAGAGTAATGGTACTATTAGTGCAATATAGATTAATGAAATACCAACGAATTTAGGGCTTGCAAATTGATCGAAAAGGCTAATTATCATTGTCAGATTCAGTTAAGGTTTTGGTATTTTTTAACGTCTAGTAAAATAAATTCATTTAGTTGAATGTGACCTAGAACTTTAGTTGGGGTGAAGGTTAGAAGAACTACTCATGAAAAAACTAAAATTATGAACCAGGGAAGGGGATTCAATTGGGGCATGTTCACTAAAGGTGGTCGTTAATCACCAGGGTTTGGCTTAAAAGGCCAATGCTTGTTCGATTTTAGCTTTTTAGTGAGGCGTCCTCTAGCACTAATGAAGATCATTTTTCAAAATTCTCTAGGGGTACTGCTTCAACTACAATTGGTATAAAGCTGTGGTTGGCCCCGCAGATTTCAGAGCATTGTCCGTAAAACATACCAGGTCGTAAAACAATAAAGGCAGCCTGATTAAGTCGTCCTGGTACTGCGTCCATTTTAACACCTAGTGATGGGACTGCTCAAGAGTGGAGAACATCTTCGGCAGATACTAAAATACGGATTGGGGATTCTTTGGGGATTACTATTCGGTGGTCGGTTTCTAATAGTCGGAATTCCCCTGGGGTTAGGTCTTGGGTGGGTACTATATATGAGTCGAATTCTAGGTTTTCGTAGTCTGTATATTCGTAACTTCAGTATCATTGGTGTCCCATGGCTTTTACTGTTACGTGTGGGTCATTGATTTCATCTATAAGGTATAAAATTCGTAGAGATGGAAGGGCAATTAGAATTAGGATAATAGCTGGTAGGACTGTCCATACAATTTCGATTTCTTGGGAGTCTAGAATAAATTTATTAGTTATTTTAGTTGATACTATTGCAATAATAATGTAAAGTACTAGGGTGCTGATTAAAAATACAATTATTAGGGCATGGTCGTGAAAGCCGAGAAGCTCTTCTATAGCAGGTGATGCTGCATCTTGAAATCCTAGTTGGGTGGGGTGTGCCATAATTTAGAGATATATGGGGGTTTAACCCATAATTTTACCTTGACAAGGTGATGTAATTTATTTTACTAATATCTCTAAGAAAGTGACAGAGTGGTTATGTGACTGGCTTGAAACCAGAATATGGGGGTTCAATTCCTTCCTTTCTCGTTAGTTTGGTTGGGTTATAACAAATGCTGGTTCTTCAAATGTGTGGTATGGTGGAGGGCACCCGTGAAGTCATTCTGCATTTGTTGAGGTTAATTCAACAGATAGTACTTCTCGTTTAGCGGCAAAGGCTTCTCAGATAATAAATAGGAATATGATTACTGCTACTAGAGAAATCAATGACCCAATTGATGATACTGTATTTCATAGGGCGTAGGCATCAGGGTAGTCAGAATATCGTCGTGGCATGCCTGCTAACCCGAGGAAGTGTTGAGGGAAGAATGTAAGGTTTACACCAATAAATATTACTCCGAAATGGATTTTTGTTCAAGCGCTACTTAGTGTGTAGCCTGTAAATAGGGGGAATCAGTGGACAAAGCCTGCTATAATGGCGAATACGGCACCTATTGATAGCACGTAGTGGAAGTGTGCGACGACATAATAGGTGTCATGAAGTACAATATCTAATGAGGAGTTTGCTAAAATAATTCCTGTTAGCCCGCCCACTGTAAATAGGAAAATAAACCCTAGAGCTCACAGTATTGGTGTTTCTCATTTAATAGAACCCCCGTGAAGTGTGGCCAATCAGCTGAATACTTTTACACCTGTTGGGATGGCAATAATTATTGTTGCGGATGTAAAATATGCACGGGTGTCTACATCTATTCCAACGGTGAATATGTGGTGGGCTCATACGATGAACCCTAGAAGGCCAATGGCTATTATAGCTCAGACTATGCCCATGTATCCGAACGGTTCTTTTTTCCCTGCGTAGTAGGCTACAACGTGGGAAATAATTCCGAATCCTGGTAAAATAAGAATATAAACTTCTGGGTGGCCAAAGAATCAGAATAGGTGTTGGTACAGAATTGGATCTCCTCCGCCGGCCGGATCGAAGAATGTGGTATTGAGGTTTCGATCCGTAAGAAGCATTGTAATTCCAGCGGCTAGTACTGGTAGTGATAGGAGCAGAAGGACAGCAGTAACTAGTACTGCTCATACAAATAGGGGAGTTTGGTATTGAGTGATAGCTGGAGGTTTCATATTGATAATTGTTGTAATAAAATTAATAGCCCCTAGAATTGATGACACACCCGCCAAGTGAAGTGAAAAAATTGTTAGGTCTACTGATGCGCCTGCGTGGGCAAGGTTGCCTGCGAGTGGCGGGTATACTGTTCACCCTGTCCCGGCCCCGGCTTCAACACCAGAAGAGGCCAATAATAGGAGAAATGATGGGGGAAGGAGTCAGAAGCTTATGTTATTTATTCGTGGGAATGCCATGTCTGGTGCCCCAATTATTAGTGGGACTAATCAGTTTCCAAACCCCCCGATCATTATTGGTATAACTATAAAGAAAATTATTACGAAGGCATGGGCAGTTACAATTACATTATAGATTTGATCATCCCCCAAAAGTGATCCCGGTTGGCTGAGTTCAGCACGAATGAGAAGACTAAGGGCGGTTCCAACTATTCCGGCTCAGGCACCAAATACGAGATAGAGGGTGCCAATGTCTTTGTGATTTGTAGAGAAGAGTCAACGCGTGATTATCACAGGTAGAGTGGCCGAGTGTTAGGCGGCGGTTTGTAGCACCGTGTACATAGGTTTAAGTCCTTTTTCTATCAAGGCCTTGTGGTGTATTTACATATTAGATTGCAAATCTAGGGTCGCAGATTAGAAGTCTGCCGGGGCTTTTCCCGCCTTTTAGGGCCCGGTAGGCGGGAAAAGTAGGTGGATGCTCGCTGGCTTGAGTGCTTAGCTGTTAACTAAGAGTTTGTAGGATCGAGGCCTTCCCATCTAGGGGGGCCTTAGTTTAATTAAAATGTTTGACTTGCACTTAAAAGATGCGGAGTAATATCTGTAGGTCCTATTTCGAGGGCTAGAAGGCTTTCACTTCTGTCTAGAGATTTGAAGGCTCTTGGTTTGTGTGTCTATCCTAAGTCCTCAGGTGGTTAGTGTTAGGATAGTTGGGGTTAGTGGCAGGAGTCCTAATGTGATAATAATTATTAATGTTAGTGGTAAGAGGTTTATGGTTGTTTTGGTTCGTCAGGGGGTGGTTGCGTTAATTGTGTTGGGGTTAGTGGTTAGTGTTGTTGTGTAGCATAGTCGTAGGTAGAAATATAGGCTTAGTAGGGCGGTTAAAACTATGATTGTGGCCGTGAGGGGGAGGTTTTGTTTTGCTAGTTCTTGGATGATAAGTCATTTTGGTGCGAAGCCAGTTATTGGTGGGAGGCCTCCCAGTGATAGTAGGGTGAGGGGGGTGATTGCTGTTAAGGTTGGGTTTTTTGACCAGGCTGTTGAGAGTGTATTGATTTTTGTTGTGTTTAGTGTTTTTAAGGTTATGAATGCTGTGGATGTTATGAAAATGTAGGTGGTTAGGGCGATGGTGGTGAGTTGTGGGGCATAATGAATAATGATTATTATTCATCCTATGTGGGCGATTGATGAGTAGGCTAGGATTTTTCGTAGTTGAGTTTGGTTTAATCCTCCTCATCCTCCTACTAGTGTTGATGAAATCCCTAGTAGTGTTAGTAGGGCGGGGTTGGTGTTTTGGGCTACTTGAATAATTAAGGCGAATGGGGCTAGTTTTTGTCAGGTGGATAGGATTATTCCTGTTAATAGGTTTAATCCTTGTAGAACTTCTGGTAATCAGAAGTGTGCTGGTGCTAGTCCGATTTTTAGTGCTAGTGCAGAAATAATTATTATGTTGGTGCTTGGGTTAGATACGTTGTTAATATTTCATTCTCCGGTAAGTCAGGCATTTGTAGTGCTTGCAAATAGGATTATTGCTGCTGCTGTGGCTTGAATGAGGAAATATTTTGTGGTTGCTTCTGCTGCGCGTGGGTGGTGTTGTTGGGCTATTAGTGGGGTAATTGCTAGGGTGTTAATTTCTAGTCCTATTCAGGCAAGCAGTCAGTGCGAGCTGGAGAATGTTATGGTGGTGCCCAGTCCTAGGCTGTATAGTAGAATTGCTAGTACGTATGGATTCATTGACACGGGATGGGGTTTAACCATCATTCTCGGGGTATGGGCCCGAAAGCTTATTTAGCTTATCATATCTTAGAAGGTGGTGTAGAGGAAGCACTAAGAGTTTTGATCTCTTTAGTATAGGTTCGAGTCCTTTCTTTCTAAGAACTGAGGGGAATTTAACCCCTGTAGTTCACTCTATCAAAGTGGTCCTTAGGCATTCAGGCACAGTTCTTAGGTTACAGTTGTGGTGGTAGGCTTGCTAGTGCGATTGGTAGGGATGTGTGTCATAGAACAAAGGCTAATGTGATTGGAAGGAAGTTTTTTCAGATTAGGTGTATGAGTCGGTCGTATCGGAATCGTGGGTATGATGCCCGTACTCATAGGAATATTGCAGCTAGTAAGGCGGTTTTGGTTATGATGAGGATTGTTGAAAGTTCCGGGGCGTCTGGTAGGTAGGATGTTCCTAGAAATAAGATTGCTGATAGGGTGTTTATTAGTAGAATGTTGGCGTATTCAGCTAGGAAAAATAATGCAAATGGTCCTCCTGCGTATTCTACATTAAATCCTGATACTAGCTCTGATTCTCCTTCTGTAAGGTCAAACGGTGCTCGGTTGGTTTCTGCTAGGGTTGAGATATATCATATTGTGGCTAGTGGTCAGGTTGGGATTAGTAGTCAAACTTTTTCTTGTGCGGTGTTTAGGGTTTGTAGAGAATAACCCCCTGAGAAGATTATAGTGGATAATACGATTAGTCCTAGGCTTACTTCATATGAAATTGTCTGGGCTACAGCTCGTAGGGCTCCGACTAGTGCGTATTTTGAGTTTGAGGCCCACCCTGATCCTAGAATTGAGTATACTGCTAGACTTGATAGGGCTAGGATGAATAGTATGCCTAGGTTTAGGTTTGTTATTGCATGTGGTAGTGGTATTGGTGTTCATAGCATTATGGCTAGGGTTAGTGCGAGGATTGGTGTGATTAGGAATAAAAGGGGTGATGATGATGACGGGCGGATTGGCTCTTTGATAAATAGTTTAACACCGTCGGCGATTGGTTGGATTATGCCATAAGGTCCTACTACATTGGGGCCCTTTCGGAGTTGTATATATCCTAGTACTTTTCGTTCGATTAGTGTTAGAAAGACTACTGCTAGTAAAACAAATACGATGTAAATTAGGGGGTTGATTAGGTGGTTTATTAGGGTGTTTAGCATTAGCTAGGGAGAGGATTTGAACCTCTGTTAAAAGGGCTTAGACCTTTTGCATTTACCAGGCTCTGCCACCCTAGCAACCCCTTGTTTCGGGGGTTGGTTTATGCTTTCCCATTGTTTAATTTATTTGGATTCATTAAATTGGGGCGGGGCGCGTTTGTAGGGTAGGCCCCTCTTTTTCCGATCCTTTCGTACTAGGAAAAGTAGCGTCACAGATAGAAACTGACCTGGATTGCTCCGGTCTGAACTCAGATCACGTAGGACTTTGATCGTTGAACAAACGAACCCTTAATAGCGGCTGCACCATTAGGATGTCCTGATCCAACATCGAGGTCGTAAACCCTCTCGTCGATATGAACTCTGGAAGAGGATTGCGCTGTTATCCCTTGGGTAACTTGGTTCGTTGATCGGCTTGTGGCCGGATCATTTTTGGTCAGATATTCTGTTACTTAGAGTTGTTTGTCTTGGTTTCGGATATCGTCCAGTCCACTTGGAGGTTGTTTTTTTCTCCGTGGTTGCCCCAACCGAAGGTAGAGTTTCATTTTTATTAGGTTTAATGGCTTTGTTAGAGCTCATTTAACATAATTGATTCTTGTACCTTAAGCTCCAAAGGGTCTTCTCGTCTTGTGTTATTATACCCGCTTCTGCACGGGTAGATCAATTTTACTGACTGGAAAGGGGAGACAGTTAAGCCCTCGTCTAACCATTCATACAGGTCCTTAATTAGAGAACGAGTGATTGCGCTACCTTTGCACGGTTAAAATACCGCGGCCGTTGAACTTGTAGTCACTGGGCAGGCTGGACCTCCTATATTAGATATTGCAGGAGGCGATGTTTTTGGTAAACAGGCGAGGCTTGGGTTTGCCGAGTTCCTTCCTTTTCTTTTAGTCTTTCCTTGCTGCACTCCAGTGTGGGGATAACGATTTTGGGTTGTGTGGTTTTCTTGATTGTTGTGTTATTCATATTACCCTCTTAGTTTGGGCTCGTTAGTTATCAGTGGTTAGTCCGATCTGACTTACACTTATGCTTGGAGAAGGTGGAGTTCTTCTTGTTACTCATTTTAGCATAATCTCTTCCATGGTTGCATGGAATGGCCTAGTAGATCTGGGGAAGTGAGGTTGTTTATTGGTATAATTAACTTTTGTCTATTTGAGCTTTGACGCTTTCTGTTTAGGTGGCTGCTTTTGGGCCCACTGGGATAGTGTGTTTTTAGTATTATAATCTTTATTCTCCTGTTAAGGTTGTATCCTTTGTTTTATGGGCTGTACCCCCTTAAACTAACTCTCGCATTTTTCTCGTTTATCTTATTGGTGTGGTTTATTGATTTGGGGTGTGCGAGGCTGAACTTATATTCACTTTCTAGGCAACCAGCTATCACCAAGTTCGATAGGTCTGTCACCTCTACCCAGAGCTCTTTCCACTCTTTTGCCACAGAGATGGGTTAGCCCTAATTCTATGTAGGCTGTCTCGGGGTAGCTCACTTGGTTTCGGGGTTTCAAACTGAAGGTCTCTTTGCTTGGGTGGACTTGCTAAATCATGATGCAAAAGGTACAAGATTTAGTCTTTGGTTTTTATGGCTTGTATGGGTTGTTTCATTTCTTTTTCAACGTTTCCTTGCGGTACTTTTTCTATGGCTTTAAAGGTATGGTCTTTTCTGTCTCCCGTACTGAGGTGAAGAATGTTTTAGTTAGTTGGTTTTGGGTTAAATCTTGGTTATTTATGGTGCGGGGTTGTTTTGGTAGTTAAGCTAGTTGTTTGGCTCAAAGTGATCCGATTTGCACGGATTTCTTCACGGTGTAAATGGGACGCTGGGCTATGTAGCTACACTTTGGGTTTGTCCAAGTGCACCTTCCGGTACACTTACCTTGTTACGACTTGCCTCCCCTTGTCGGTGCTTTTGTGTTAAATAGGTTTTATGCATTGATGACGGGAGAGAGTGACGGGCGGTGTGTACGTGCCTCAGGGCCGGGTTCAAAAGGACGCTCTATTTCCCTTTTACTACTAAATCCTCCTTCAAGCATTAGTTTCATATTGCATGTTCGTAATATTCTGTTGTAGAAAATGTAGCCCATTTCTTCCCATTTCGTTCGCTACACCTTGACCTGACGTTTTGGGCGGTGCTCTTTTTGCTTACTTTTGTTCCCTCATAGGGTAAGCTGGCGACGGTGGTATATAGGCTGGGTTGGCCAGAAATGGTGAGGTTTAACGGGGATTATCGGTTCTAGAACAGGCTCCTCTAGGGGGGTCTAAGGCACCGTCAGGTCCTTTGGATTTTAAGCTGATGCTCGTAATACCCTGGCGGACATTATTATGTGTGTATGTCTTTGTTTACGACTGAGCATAGTGGGGTATCTAATCCCAGTTTGTTTCTCAGTTTTCGTGGGTTCGGATAGTTTTGTTAAAGTAACTTTCGTGTTTGGGTTTCGGACTCCTAGAAGCGTATAACAGCCAAGGGGTCATTTAACTTTATTTTTGGTTCTTCCTAACCACACTTTACGCCGTGATGCTGTCAACTAGGGCCATTCGTTTAACCGCGGTTGCTGGCACGAATTTTACTGGCCCTCTTAACCTTGACTAAGTCGGGTTTTCACCCATGGCTTAATGTTTATCACTGCTGGGTTCCCTTGGGGGTGTGGCTTAGCTAGGCGTCTTGGGCTAAAATGTTTGTTCCTGATACCTGCTCCTTGTCCTCGGGTTGGAGGGTAAGGGCGTGCTCACGGGGTTGCGGAGACTTGCATGTGTAATTTTGGTTAAGGCTGATAGAAAGGTTGGGACCATGCCTTTGTGCGTGCGGGGTTTTTTAGGACCCGTCCTAGCATTTTCAGTGCTATGCTTTGTGTTAAGCTACGCCAGC